AGATCCCATTGTATTCCGGAAGCTCGTAGCATTGGACCTGATAAACCCCAATTTAGTGCTTCTTCTGTGCCAATAATGCCTATGCCTTCAACTCGTTCTAAAAAAATGGGATTCCGTGTAATAAGCTTTTGATATTCAGCAACTCCGGTTAAAAAATAATCACAAAAATCCAAACATTTATCTATCCAGCCATGAGGTAGATCAGCAGCGACTCCTCCGATACGAAAATAATTATGCATCATGCGCATACCGGTAGCAGCTTCGAATAGGTCATATATCAATTCTCGTTCTCGAAAAATATAGAAGAAAGGGGTCTGTGCCCCAATATCTGCCATAAAAGGGCCGAGCCATAACAAATGGGAAGCGATACGACTCAACTCCAACATAATAGTTCTGATATAGCTAGCCCTTTTAGGTACTTGAATATTCCCTAGCTGTTCGGGTCCATTTACAGTTATTGCTTCTGTGAACATAGTAGCTAAATAATCCCAACGCGTTACATAAGGCAAATATTGTATAATTGTTCGATTTTCCGCAATTTTCTCCATCCCTCTATGTAAATAACCCAATATTGGTTCACAGTCAATAACATCTTCACCATCGAGAGTAACAATCAGTCGAAGAACACCATGCATTGATGGGTGGTGGGGGCCCATATTGACTATCATGAAGTCTTTTCTTGTAGTTGGTGCAATCATAAGTTTTTTCCCGAGTCATTCTTCCATGCATTACTGAAAGTAAAAAGAAGTTCATCAAAATGTAAACGACTAAGCTCAAATGGTATCACGCTTTAAATTAAGGAGTTTTTATCTCTATCTCTCGAATATCCAACTCATCAATTAATTCAATATAGCGTCCTCTATTTTTTTTTGACAAATAGGCTAGCAGTCGTTGACGTTTTCCCAAAATTTTTCGCAAACCTCTCTGAGATGAAAAGTCTTTTTTGTGCAATTTCAAATGTGAAGTAAGTCTCTTTATCTTAGTGGTGAAACTGAATACTTGAAATTCAACAGACCCTCTGTTTTCTTCGTTTTCTTTTTGAGAAATAACCGAAATGAATGAATTTTTGACCATAAATAAATTCTCCTTTCCCTTTTTACAGATATGGATTTTACCGATCAGTAATAATAATGCCATTAATTTGAATGTGGTATATACAATAATCTAATCCGAATTTCTTTATGAACTGCTAATTTTCTGAATTCAAATCAATCAATCCACTTTCAAATTTTAGATAGGAATAGAAAAGGATTGGTACATTTTCGCATCGAAGAATTTAGACCTAAAACGAAGAAGGTTCTGTTGATTCATTTCGAGATCTAATTGAGACATTATCCAATTTCGTATTGGATACTAGAATGAAATGTGAGACAAGACATGTGATCTGTGTATTTGTGTGCTTTCAGATACCCTATATTTTCTATCTATCCTATTTCAGATACCCTATATTATATATAGGGTATAGGATAGATAGAAAAAGTGTATTATCCACGAATTTTCAATCGTGGATAAAGATGTATTCTTAACATACTGAAACGACTGCCATTATTGGTATCAAACCAATAACGATTCATACAAGCTAAATCTTCTAATCGATAATTAGGCCAAAGAAAGTGCTTTAATTTCATTAATTTGAATTGATTTTTCTCTCTATCAAGATGGTTATTGTCATGTGAAACTTGTCTGCTGTTTTTTACGTTCTTTCCGTTCCAAAATACTGGATTTCTATCTACATCATTTCTATTCTTTGAATTCAAAGAAATTTGAATTCTGAATTCTCTACGACGTCTAAACGATAAAATATTTTCAGGAACAAGTAAATCAAAATGATTTTTGTCTCTATTTCTACTTATTCTGTTATGTGATGAAATAGCTTCATCAAAATCTTTCTTAAGAACATATCTTTCTCTTTCCTCTTGGTATTTCGTTTTGCCCTTACTCTTATGAACCAACGAAGTACCTATGGTTTGATACATAATCAATTGTCCATCTTTTTTTCCAGACAGACGAATGGGTTCTATAATAAATGCTTCTTTTTTAATCAATGGTTTCGAACTCCCAACCCTCATGATATCCAAACTCATTTGTCTCCTTTCAACCGAGGCTAGAACAATTTTGCTTGGATCTTCCAGTCTAAGCAGGAGACAATACGTCCTGATATTATTGATCGTTTTTTGATTCAAAATCTCGTCGAATCTCAATTGAAAAAGAAAATAACGTTTCAGGAATAAATCTAGTTCTGTTTCTTTTTTTTTTTTCTTTTTCTTTTTTTTCATGCCTGATCTTTCAGAATTTTCTTCAATATTTTTTTGTTGTGGGAGAACAGATTTAAGATCTCCTCGGGATTCTTTTTCTTCTTGATTTCGATGATTCGATGCTATCAAAAAACTTCCTTTTTCCTTGTCATTGATCTTTTCCTTTTCAGTACTACTACTATTTTGATTTCTATTCAAACTACTATTTTGATTTCCATTCAAACTACTATTTTGATTTCCATTCAAACTACTATTTTGATTTCCATTCAAACTACTATTTTGATTTCCATTCAAACTACTATTTTGATTTCCATTCAAACTACTATTTTGATTTCCATTCAAACTACTATTTTGATTTCCATTCAAACTACTATTTTGATTTCCATTCAAACTACTATTTTGATTTCCATTCAAACTACTATTTTGATTTCCATTCAAACTACTATTTTGATTTCCATTCAAACTACTATTTTGATTTCCATTCAAACTACTATTTTGATTTCCATTCAAATTTAAAAGAAGTAATTTGCTTGGTATAACCCAAGGTTTCGTTTTATATACATTAGAAAGTGACACAAATTCTGGGAAGAACCGACGATTCGGTATGAGATCCTTTAGCAATTTTTCATTCATTCCCATCCAATCAAAAAATCCGTTTGAATTTGGTGGATTGATTTCTGGAATCCTATCTGGAATCATAAGATAAAAAAGATCATTTTTCTGATTTTTTTCAGAATTATTAGTACCCATTTTTTTCCTTTGATTCCTATTGCTGATGATCCAGGACTGAAGTTCGTGTTTTTTTCTAAGATCAAAATGGATAATTTTCCAATCCAAATATTTTGTATCGGTCGTTTTTTCCCCATATGGAACCTTTCCTATAAAATTCTTAATAGGGATGTTCCCCGGCCTATCCAAAAGTTTAGCCGTTTTATAAGAAATCTCTTGGTTCGTATTTCCTTCAAACGGAGATCTATAGCATTCCCTTTTATTTTCATAATTAAGAAATTGATATGATAAAAGATCATATCTATCATATCTATAGTATTTTTGAAAATTCTCTTTTTGATTAGATAATGAATCCACTTCAAATTGTTTTTGTTTTTTGAAATGAATTAATTGGTCTTTTGAATGACATTTGCTAAAATTTTCATTTTTAGCTATACGACGAGCTCTATTTCGCCATTTTTCTGGTATTAATCTAGACCATCTGATCTGAGATAAATCGCATTGATAATGTCCTCTTAACCCTCTTAAGCAGGTTTTCCATTGATTCATTTCATAACTCGAATGACCCATTCCTTGTGTTTCAAAAGGAGCCTTTATTTCGGGCTTAAGAAAAAAAGGGCTTCCTTGATGTTGAAGAACAGATTTATACGAGTTACTAAGTTGGTGTGATAATTTGTAAAATACATATGCTTGTGACACGCAGGATAATTCATAAAAAAGATGTGAAATTATTTGACTATTTCCAATATAATCAAGTGCCTTTTTGATAGTAGAAATAATTGGATTTTTCTTTTTTTTATTCATTTTTTCTTCTTCATTATTAGAAATGGATTTTTTTTTTGTTGATTCAAGAGAAAGTTCTGTATTCATTCTGGGAATATTCATGATAGATAAAAAGATATCTGTGTATATTCTTTGAATGAAAGATTTGAAAAACAGGGGTAATTTAGCGATTAATCCAGCAGCTCTTCTTTTTAATATTTGCCATTTTTCGAATCTTTTAGCATTATAACTTGTTTTGTTAGGACTAAGATTATTGATTCTTGGAGTTACTTTTTTTTTCTCTTTTGTGATTCTTTCTACTTGATTTCGAATTGTACTTGTTCTATCAGTGAGATCCTTCATTTTTTTTTCTGTCACTGAAGAATTTTTCCAACTCGGAGATGTAATTTGATTAACTGATTCGTGAATTATCTGATTGCTGATTATGGAATCTCTTTCTTCTTTAATTTCACTTGATTCATATACTTCTACTTCTTTTAACCGCAATAATCGAATTGGATTTACTTTTGAAAGTTCTTTTTTTATTCTTGTTATAAAAATAAGACTTTTGATAACCCAATTCTTTGTTTCTTTTGAAACTTGTTGAAATAATTTAGTTTTTTCTTTGAAAACTATTCGAGCTCGAAAATAGTGCTTCGGTAATTGTTGAATTTTTTTTTCGAGTTCCTTTAAAATGGGTTTAAAAAAGGAAGGTTGTTTTCGGGGCGAACCAAAAGGACGTGCAGCTTCCCTTCCCCAAACTGTTAAAAAACTAAAATCCTCTTTGTTGTCTTGCATTAGATTTTTCTCAGAGGATCCTAGGTTCGATTTGTGCCAAGGTTTAAAACGGAAAGGAAATAAGATTTTTATCTGCATACCGTCCAGGAACCAATCTTTCGGAAATTCTGTTTCGGATAATGGAACACCGTTATAGGTACATTTAACATGCATCTCTTGATTCAATTCCTGGAAATCCTCAGACCATTCAGGACGTTGCAATAGCAACATACGTCCAATATTTTTCGCAATTATGAATGAAGGGAATCTAATATATTTTCTAAAAAAAGAGTGACTTAATAACAGCGAACCTCTTATTGCTTGCCCACATGGAATGTTATCCCAGGCCTCTGCTATCTCTATTCGCGCTTCCTTCCCTTTTCTGTTCTCCTCTTTTTTTTCTTCTCTTTTTGTTTGCTGTTCTGTATACTCGACAATTTTGAATGCTTCCCCTTTCCGCACCCAATTTCTAAAAAT